ATAATCCCATTTTGTATTCAATTTGGAATTGACCCTTGGATATAAATCGTGAGAATGTATAGTCTTCCTCAAATATGCTATTGAGGGAAAAAGGATTAAACCTTTTAAATTTAAGAAATAAAGTTTTTTTTGATCTTGATCGGAATATGAAAAAACCGAAAGATCCCTTAACTATTTAAGTTATTAATCGAACGAATCGCACTTTTACCACTAAACTATACCCGCTACATATCTCCATTATTATATATGAATGAACCTTTTGTCGAACAAAGGAATGAGCAAAGGAATGAGATACAATTAAGATAGCATCAGACTCATGACAATTCTAGTGTTGGCACTTTGTCCCGCTGGAGGTACTTGAAAAAAATAGGCGAAGAATAGAAAGCAGCTTATTTAAATAAAACTTGACTTGATCATACTTGATCCTAATTCATAATATAATTTATATTATATATAATATAATTTATATTATATATAATATAATTAATTAATATAATAATATAATTAAATAAAATAAAATGAAAAGTCATCCTTTTCATTTGCTGGAAGTCATTACTGAACTGACATTCCGAATCCAGGGATTTATTAAAGCTGGACCATAACATAAAAATGATGAATTCCGCATTTCTTTTTTCGTTTTCAACTTCCCCTTCAACTGCCAGATCCTATGAATTTGAATTCGGATCAATCGGATCAATTGGATTTCAAATGTTCAAATAAAATAAAGCTTGTCCCTTGAACAAGTAAATGAGTTATGTTATATATGTTATAACATATGTGTGTTTCATTTTTAATATTGTTTAATATTATTTGATATTGTTTAATATTAATTGTTATATGTATGTGTTCTTTTCCGGTTAGTAATTAAGTAAATTGAGAAAAAAATACTTATATTTATATACTTAATACTAAATAAGAATGTGAAAAATATTCTTTCATATTCTTTTCATATTCTATAGTATTAATAGTATTCTTATTATTAGTATAGTATTAATAATACTAACTACTAAGAAATGGCACTTCTATCATAGGACTGGGGATAGACATTTTCTTTGTTGCTTCAATAACAACAAAGAATTTTTGATTTGATATCAAATCATACATAATTTAATTGTTTGATCTATGAAATGATTTATCAGAACAAAAAAAGAAATAATGTAATGGCCCGGCCAGTACTTAACCAGGCCGGGGGAATTAACCTTTCTTACAAAATCAAAGAAATGAAGTAAGGGATTCTGTCTATATCTATTCTATTGGGGATAAGATCTCTGTTTCGAATCATTATCTAAATTGAATTACTGATCAAATTCGTAGATATCTTATCCATTTTAATATATAATTATAGAATTAAAAATTTGTTTTTAATATATTTTTGTTTTTAATATATTATTTTAATATATTAAAATAATATATTATTTCTATTATTTTTATATTATTATCGTTACTTTATCCTATCTTATAATAAATTATTACTAATAAATAATTAAAAAAAGAAAACGAGGTTTTTTTTGTTTCAATCTTCACATCACATAAAAAAAAATTTCAATTTTTAATTGGGAGAGATGGCTGAGTGGACTAAAGCGGCAGATTGCTAATCCGTTGTACGAGTTATTTGTACCGAGGGTTCGAATCCCTCTCTCTCCGTTCCCTCTGATCACTTCAGACTTTCAAATTTGAAAAAATGGGATCCTTTTATTTTTTCATCATAGGGATATGGAATATATAAAAAAAAAAGAAAGAAAACTCAACATTTTTTATTCCTCACGTCCAGGATTACGGCCCGGATCGTTAGATAAGAATCCGAAGATGAAGAGAGAAACAAAAAATATCACTACTGTGTAAACGAAGAGTTTGAGAGTAAGCATTACACAATCTCCAAGATTATTTTTTTTAGAAAAAGGAAATAGATTGCCTATTTTTTATCACATACGTTATTTTGGCATAACACCCCAAAAATGAAGTCTTTTCTTGAATCTTGAAAAAAAAAAGTAATTTTCAACAAATTTCTTTCTACTTTGTAATAAGGTAATAAGAAAAGAAAGGTTCTGATATTGGGTATTGTGGGTTCTTAGAAAGTCCTTGTTTACTGGAATGTCAGAACGAGGAAATAAGTTGATCCAAATTTATCACCGCGGTCATTCAATTCAATATACAAGAATTTATATTTTTGAATCGAGGGTTCATAATGTAAAACTTATCTGATCTTATCCATTTTTATTTTATAATTTTTTTTTCGAATAAATCATGAATTTTGCAGAGTATTCAAAATTTTATCGAAAACTTACAGCAGCTTGCCAAACAAAAGCTAATAGAAAAAATAGTACAGGTATGACAGGCATAACATCTACGATTGGATTGAAAAAGGCATAAGCCTCGGGCAATTTAGCGAAGAAAAAACTACTCGAATAAAGGGTGGAATTAAGACAGATACAGATTAAACTAAAGATATTAAGCATAACAAACATTTCATTCTTGTAGATTAGAAAATTTGATTTTGGTTGAGTTCTTTTTATGAAGGAAAAATGAAAAGGCGGGTCAAAAAATCCTTCTTTTTCTTCGAACTCTCCCAAATCAAAAATCTTTCCTTTCATTCTCAAATGAGAATACAAGGAATTATAGTTTCGTACAATATCTTAATTGAATTTTATGTAATGATCAAGAATTTGATCAAGAATTTTTTGTGATTCTATATTTACATGTGTTGAATCCTAGCAACAATGTATTTCATATGTATTTGGGCTGGGATTGACGAATGACCAATACCAATATTAGTCTTTATTAGTGTCGAATAGAAATCTAAATGGGGCGTGGCCAAGCGGTAAGGCAACGGGTTTTGGTCCCGCTATTCGGGGGTTCGAATCCTTCCGTCCCAGATCGTCTCCATCAGAAACGAAAGATTCTTCTCTTTAACAATTTTCTGTTTAATCTTGCTTGGATATTGGATATATATAATGTGTGACCCAACCCCTTCTTTGTTCTGAATTCAATGTACGGGTAGAAATAAAGATATTTCTTTGAATTCTTAATTAAAAAAAGAATTGGGGGTGGATCATTCCCATTCAGAGTATGCTCATACTCATATTCATATTGAAGTTAGTTACTTAGGGAAACCTTGTGTTCCATACCCGTGAAATGGGAATTCGCACATGGTGCATTCTGAATTGAAATAGAAAAAAGGTCTTTTTTCTATTCCATTCCCCAAGGAAAGCCTAAAGAAAATAAATGGTGTATCCCAATTCCACACTTTATGTAGAGACTAAAGATTACGTAGTTTTTTGTATTAATTGCATTTCATCGTTCGTCTTAAAACTTCTAAGGAAAAAATAGGAAAAAGAAATTGATCTGGATCCCATTTTCTTTTTTTGTATTTTAGCTTATTCAATTGAATAATTGGAAATCAATATAATGTAATGATTGGATGGATGAAAATTTATATATTCCATTTTTATGGAATTGGAGGAAAGATTCTTGAATCTGAAGTAAAACAAAATTGGTCTGTATGCTGTATAATAGATATTATGTATTATTATTGTATTGTTCTATTTCAGTAACAGCGGCCCCTTCCCTTGGTTAAGTCAAAAGGATCTGTGATCCTTTAAATATCCATGATTACTCCCAGTAACAATTGTTCGTTGTATATGATGGATATGAAAAGATTAGATTCTTCTTATTCTTGATTCTGATTTTCTCTTTCAGATGAAAGAAAGAATAACGACTTTTATCTTACACGAAACCTCTTCTATTCCATACTCACGAAAACAAAAAACGATTTGAATCTTCATTTTTGTGAACCCTTGGTACTTGAATAAGTGTGAAAAATCTATATTATAGAGAGACTTCCGACCTTTTCGAGTCATCGGAATAGCTTATATTTGGTTAATAACTGATTTTGTTCCGGAATTGAAAATCTATTCTATTATTCTATTAAGTAAAGGCCTTTATTTTTTTTTTTCTAATTACTTTTTCATTTATGTGTTCGAAAAAAAAAGGGATGATCCTTTTTATGATTCATCATCCCGAACAATCTGTTGAAGATGTAAATAAGACTTAAGTAAACGCGTTTATTCGTCTTTTTTAGAAATCTGTTTCATTTGAGCCAATGACTATTCATGATTCCATATTGAATCAATTCCATACCGGTTCGAAATTTCATTAGAGGAATGTTATGGTAAAACTTCGTTTGAAACGATGTGGTAGAAAGCAACGTGCGACTTGAAGGACATGATTCGTTGTGGATTCTTACATCCACCATTTTCTATAGGAATGAAGATGCTCTTGAATCGACATAGTTTGTTCTGTTCTTGCTAGGAACCTAATTTGTGTTGGGTTGGTAAATAGGAATAGTACATAATGGAGCTCGAACAAAAAGTATTGATTCATTTATCGGGGGGAAGAATCTAGGGTTAGTAACAATTAATAAGTTAGACCAACTTTGTAAATATATCCTCAATATCGAAATCGAAGGGTTAAAATTCGAACAAGTTTGAAATAAAATAAAAAAGTAAAATTTGTTGAAATTGGTAAAACTTTTTCGATGAAAATGAAAAGTGTATTATATTACAAGGGAATTAATCTTTCGTATTATTCATAGAAAGAAATAACAAAAAACAAAAGGTATGTTGCTGCCATTTTGAAAAGGAATAAGGATCACCGAAGTAATGTCTAAACCTAATGATTTTACAAAGTAAAGAGAAAGGATTCCGGAACAAGGAAACACTATTTTCAATTGTCTCAATAATTTTCTTTAATTTTATTATAATGAAGAAGAAAAATAGATTCGAGACGAGACAAACAAAAGAGGTTAGAGACGACTCAAGAAATGTCTAAAGAGTTACCTTCGCACTTTTTCAGAATTGCCCAACTTGAGTTATGAGTACGAATGAGATTTCTTTTTTTCTGTATCTGTAAGTAAGAACAAAAAACGACTCAAATTATAGTCGACTTCATGATTTTATGGATCTATTTGCCATTATATACAGAATATACAGAAATATTAGAATCATTTTTTCTCGAGCCGTATGAGGAGAAAGCCTCCTATACGTTTCTAGGGGGGGGGTATTATTTATCTACATCTATCCCAATGAGCGATCTATCGAATCGTTGCAATTGATGTTCGATCCCGAAGAGAAGGAAGAGATCTTCAAAAAGTGGGTTTTTACGATCCGATACAGAATCAAACTTATTTAAATGTTCCTGCCATTCGTTATTTCCTTGAAAAAGGTGCTCAACCTACAGGAACTGTTCATTATATTTTAAGGAAGGCAGAATTATTTTAAAGTTAAAGAAAGACCTTCATAAAGAAAAAAAAACAAAATTTCTTTTAATAATAATAAATAAACAAGAAAAGGTAACTAGTATCTATTTTGGGCAATTAGTTACTCAAAATTTGCTCTTTTCTTGTTGTATTCATACTTTTTCTCTACCTTTTCCTTATTTTTTTTCATCTAAATTTCTTATTTATGTTGTGCCAATCCAACACGAATTCTTATTTGATTTACTTAATACTTAAATACAATACTTAATTAATTATACAATACTTAATTAAGTATTAATTTAATTGAATTTGTTTTCCATTCATATTGACAATGTTGTATCGAACAAATATAATTCGATCGTAGATAAGCGGATCCGTTTATTCCGACCCCTAATTGGTTTTTCCTTTACTTCGGTCAAATGATGGGTTTGCCGGATTTACTATTATACATATACAAGATGTATTTTCTTAACGAAAATAAAAAATTTTGAGAAAATGGGCGGTCTGTAAATTTTTATATTTCTATTTGGAATCCGTTGTTTTTTATTTTTGAATCCGATCCATTCATTTTGCTATTTTGGTGTTTAGAATTGATCATAAAATCTTTCCTTTCTATTTCTTGTTAGTTCAATGTTTTGACGTAGTTGTACAGTGCAATTCAATTGATTTTTTTTATTTCGATCGTATCTACAAATCATATTTATCTGGGTTGCTAACTCAACGGTAGAGTACTCGGCTTTTAAGTGCGACTATGATCTTTTACACATTTGGATGAAGTAACGAATTCGTCCAGACTATTGGTAGAGTCTATAAAACCGCGACTGATCCTGAAAGGTAATGGATGGAAAAAACAGCATGTCGTAATAATAAGAAGAAAATGGAATTTCTTAATTTCTTATTAGATTCCTATTTTTTTTTTGAGTAGAATTTGGAGTCGATCCTTACCAGATCAGTCCAAAATTTTGTTTTTATTTTAGGAGGAAGACAAAAAAAATTCACATTTACGGTTGGGTTTAGTGAATAAATGGATAGAGCCCTACGGCTCCAATTCTGGTAAAAAAAAGCAACGAGCTTCTATTCTTTATTTGAATAATTACCCGATCTAATTAGACGTTAAAAAAAATTAGTGCCTGATGCGGGAAAAGGTTCTCCTGTGAGTGGTCCTTTGATTCTTTTTTTTTTTTCTTTTTTAAAAAATCCTAACTATTCTCTATTATAGATTGGAAACGAATGTGTAGAAGAAACAGTATACTGACAAAAAGAATTTGTTCCAAAGTCAAAAGAGCGATCGGGTTGCAAAAATAAAAGATTTTTGAACCTCTAGTAATTATAACGAGGATAAACCCATTAGATAGAAGGGGAGAGGAAAAAGATCTGTTGATTGGACTTTCTGTTTCCGGGGTATATATATTTTTTTATACATAATACATACCTTGTTCTGACCATATTGCACTATGTATAATTTGATAACCCAAGAAATGCCTACTGTTTTTGTTTCAAGTAGAAAAAATGTAAGTCAATGGAAGAATTACAAGGATATTTAGAAAAGGATAGATCTCGGCAACAACACTTCCTATATCCGCTACTCTTTCAGGAATATATTTATGCACTTGCTCATAATCATGGGTTAAATGGTTCGATTTTTTACGAACCTGTGGAAGTTTTTGGTTATGACAATAAATCTAGTTTAGTACTTGTAAAACGTTTAATTACTCGAATCTATCAACAGAACTTTTTGATTTCTTTGGTTAATGATTCTAATCAAAATCGATTCGTTGGATACAACCACAATAATTTTTTTTTTTCTCATTTTCATTCTCAAATGATATCAGAAAGTTTTGCAATTATTGTAGAAATTCCATTCTCGTTGCGATTAGTATCTTATTTCGAAGAAAAAGAAATACCAAAATATCATAATTTACGATCAATTCATTCCATTTTTCCCTTTTTAGAGGACAAATTATCACATTTAAATTATGTCTCAGATATACTAATACCTCATCCCATACATATGGAAATCTTGGTTCAAATTCTTCAATGCTGGATTCAAGATGTTCCTTTTTTACATTTATTGCGGTTCTTTCTTCACGAATATCATAATTTGAATAGTCTTCTCATTACTCAGAAGAAATCTATTTACGTTTTTTCAAAAGAAAATAAAAGATTATTTAGGTTCCTATACAATTCTTATGTATTTGAATGGGAATTTTTATTCGTTTTTATTCGTAAACAATCTTCTTATTTAC